AAGCTCCTAAGGCTGGGGTGGGGCAAAATAAAAAGAAAATAGAAACAACGAATTAATCTGGACCCATTCGGCTTTGTACCTATACAAGATGGTATAGCATCCCATAAGAGGATCTTTTTTTGATTGGCTTTGAGTATGATTCATGATCCCCATAGAATTCGTGTAGATACGAGTTAATTAGCAAAGGAAGGTATCAATTTCAATCAATATCTGTGTCATCCGGATCTCATTAACAAACAATAAAGTTCAATACGGAACAGATGTATTTTCTTTGGACTTAATTGCTTTTATTTTGCATCAGGCTCCAATGAATAATTGGAAATCAATGTAACGATGGGTGGGGGGGATTCATAGATTCCATTCACTTTAGTTTATCTTTATGGAAATGGAAAAATTTCTGAATCTGAAATAAAGCAAAATCCGTAGAAAATGAACCATGCCCATATGTAGTTTTATTGTTCTATTTCAGTGACACCGGTATTTCGGTTTCGGTGAAAAAGATTTGTGATCTCTTAAATATACACGATGACCCCCGGTGACAATTGTTCGGTGTATCTGATCGATACGGAAAGGTCATACTCCTACGATTTGGATTTTCTCAATCAGATGAAAGAATAGCGACCTTAATCTTATCTTCCATGAGCTCTTTTCTATCCATCCCCATGAAAACAACTAAATTGGATTTTTTTCTCGACCCATCCATCTGATTTAAATCATTGATGATTCAATTGGAAAAGAAACATGGATTTCTCTTATGATGATCGAATTCGCGTCTCTTTAATCAATGAGATATCTGCTAAACTTTTTAGTTACTCGTTGTGATTGTGCCGACTTGTTGATTTGATTGATTTAGAGATCAAATGAAATTCAGTCTTTACAGGAAAACTTATTTATAGTAATGATAATGATGTCGAAGTAGGAAATTCTTGAAACCATTTTATTTTTTATGATTCCTTACCTCCTCGCTATTCGAAGAAGTGTGAGATTGGTGAATCTATCCTATCGAGTCACTTGCGACTTTTCCGGGTCATTAGAATAGCTTATTTGGTTAATGACTCATTTTATTTTGTTCCAGTATTGGTAATCGAATTAAAGACTCGTCTTTAGTTTAGTTGTTCGAGAAAGAATTGGAATTGGATCTTTCATGATTGATCGTCCCGAACAATATAACAATATGTTGAAGATGTAGATGTAAATAAATAAGTGTTAAGCAACTCATTTCTTCGTGTTTTTTATAAATGTGTTTCATTCCTATAACAGAATATGGGTTAATTTGGCTTTTTGCTGAGATTTCCCCAGAGAAATACCTATTCATACATATATAAAAATAAAGTATGGACTACTATGCACCGATGGAGCCAATGACTATTCATGATTCCATATTGAATCAATTCCATACCGGTCCAAATTAGAGGAATGTTATGGTAAAACTTCGTTTGAAACGATGTGGTAGAAAGCAACGTGCGACTTGAAGGACATGATCGGCTGTGGATTCTTGCATCCACCATTTTTTTATATATCAATGAAGATGCTCTTGGCTCGACATAGTTTGTTCTGTGCCACCAGGACCCCATTTGGGGGGGTTGTAAATAGTACATGATGGAGCTCGAGCATAAATTCTTGATTCATTTATCAGAGGGAAGGATCTAGGGTTAGTGCCAGTCAATAAGTTGGAACAACTTCGTAAGTATATCTTCGATATAGAAATCGCAAATTCGAACAAGTTTCAAATAAAAAAGCAAAAAAAGGAAAATTTGTCGGAATTGGTAAAACTATTTCGATCAAAAGTGTATCACAGGGGAATCAACCATTTGTATGATTCTTCAATAGAAAGAACAAAAGGTATGTTGCTGCCATTTTGAAACAATTAAGGATCACCGAAGTAATGTCTAAACCCAATGATTCAAAGCAAAGATAAAGGATACCGGAACAAGGAAACGCCATTTTCAATTGTCTCAATAACTAGATCAGAATGAGAAAGGAAAATCGATTCTAGACGAGACAAACAAAAGAGGTTAGAGACGGCTCAATAAATGTCTAAGGATTTCCCTTCGAGCTCTTTGAGAATTACCCAACTTGAGTTATGAGTACGAATGAGATTTCTTTTTTTTTTTTATTCCTTCCAAAAAAAAAAACGACTCAAATCCTAATCTAATTGATGATTTTATGGATCCATTTGCCACTATATACAATACATAAATTCGAATCATTCTTTCTCGAGCCGTACGAGGAGAAAACCTCCTATACGTTTCTAGGGGGGGCATTGTTCATCTATATCTATCCCAATGAGCCATCTATCGAATCGTTGCAATTGATGTTCGATCCCGAAGAGAAGGAAGAGATCTTCGTAAAGTGGGTTTTTACGATCCGATAAAGAACCAAACTTATTCAAATGTTCCTGCTATTCTATATTTCCTTGAAAAAGGCGCTCAACCTACAGGAACTGTTCATGATATTTCAAAGAAGGCGGAAGTATTTAAGGAACTTCGAATTAATCAAACGAAATAAAATTTATGAAATAGAAAAAAAAAGATTGAGTGAAATAACTGGCAATTGAGGGGATTGCCATCAATCATATGGTTTTCGTTGGGACTCTACGAATAAATAAGGGATCAATCTTGCTATTGTTTGTACTTCTATTGAAAACCAGAGATTTTTTTCCTACTTCTTCTTTATTTATTCCCCCCCACACACTTCATTTCTTATCTATGTAGTGCCAATCCAACACAAGTCTTTATTTTCTTTATTTCATTTTTTTTTTTCTCAAAATTCAATTTATATTGACAATGGTGTATCGATCAAATATAATTCGATCGTGGATAAATAGATCTATTTATCTACGTCCCATAAGTTTGTTTCTTTACTTCACTAGGTTCGCCGGATTCACTGTGACACAAGAAGTATCTTCTTAAGAAAAAAAAAATGATCAAAACAGGAGGGTCCACAAATTTTTACATCTATCTATATTTATCCGTGAATCCGTTGTATTTGAATCTGATCTGAACATTTTGATGTTCATAATTGATCATCAAATGTTTCTTTTAGATTTGTTGCTAGTTCAATGTTTTGATGGGTTAGGGCAATCCAATCTCTTTATTTATTTTTTTTTTATTCCGATCGTATCTACACACCATATTTATACGGGTTGCTAACTCAACGGTAGAGTACTCGGCTTTTAAGTGCGGCTAGGATCTTTTACACATTTGGATGAAGCAACAGATTCGTCCATACCATTGGTATGGTTTGTAAGACCACGACTGATCCTGAAAGGGAATGAATGGAAAAAACAGCATGTCGTATCAATGGAGAACTCTGAGAATACTTCCTGGGTCGGTAGAAAATCTTGTTTTGATTCTTGGAACGGTACCAAATCAATTCACAGTTTGGTCGAGTGAATAAATGGATAGAGCCCTAATGGCTCCAATTATAAGGAAACCAAAAGCAACGAGCTCGGTTCATAATTCGAATGATTACCCGATCTAATTAGACGTTAAAAATAGATTAGTGCCTGATGCGGGAAAGGGTTCTCCTGTGAGTGGATCATCGATTCCTTTTTTTTTTCATGAATCCTAACTATTAACTATTCTTTCTCTATTATGGAGTGGAGACGAATGTGTAGAAGAAACGGTATACTGATAAAGAGAATTTCTTCCAAAGTCAAAAGAGCGATCGGGTTGCAAAAATAAAGGATTTCTAACCATCTCTTGTAACTATAACGAACACAAACAAATTGGATGGAAAGAGAGAGGATCCGTTCATTGGACTCCCCGTCCCCGGGGTATCTATTCTTTTCTTACTATATACCCTGTTCTGACCGTATCGCACTATGTATCATTTGATAACCCAAGAAATCCCCCGTGCCTTTGTATAATTTCAAATGGAGGAATTACAAGGATATTTAGAAATAGATAGATCTAGGCAACAACACTTCCTATATCCGCTTCTATTTCAGGAGTATATCTACGCACTTGCTCATGATCATGGTTTAAATGGATCGATTTTTTACGAACCTATGGAAAATTTCGGTTATGACAATAAATCCAGTTCACTAATTGTGAAACGTTTAATTACTCGAATGCATCAACAGAATCATTTGATTCTTTCGGTTAATGATTCCAACGAAAATAGATTCGTTGGACACAACAAGAATTTTTATTTTCAAATGGTATCAGAGGGTTTTGCAGTCATTATGGAAATTCCATTCTCGCTGCGATTAGTATCTTCCCTAGAAGAAAAAGAAATAGCAAAATCTCATAATTTACGATCTATTCATTCAATATTTCCCTTTTTCGAGGACAAATTATCACATTTAAATCATGTGTCAGATATACTAATACCTCATCCCATCCATCTGGAAATCTTGGTTCAAACCCTTCACTGCTGGATACAAGATGCCCCCTCTTTGCATTTATTGCGATTCTTTCTCCACGAGTATCGTAATTCGAATAGTCTCATTACTCCAAAGAAATCCATTTCTCTTTTTTCAAAAGAGAATCAAAGATTCTTCTTGTTACTATATAATTCTCATGTATATGAATGTGAATCCGTATTAGTGTTTCTCCATAAAAAATCTTCTCATTTACGATCAACATCCTCTGGAACTTTTCTTGAGCGAACACATTTCTATGGAAAAATAGAACATCTTGTAGTAGTGCTTCGTAATGATTTTCAGAAGACCCTATGGTTGTTCAAGGACCCTTTCATGCATTATGTCAGATATCAAGGAAAATCCATTCTGGCTTCAAAGGGGACTCATCTTCTGATGAAGAAATGGAAATCTCACCTTGTCCATTTTTGGCAATGTCATTTTTACTTGTGGTCTCTACCGGACAGGATCCATATAAACCAATTATACAATCATTCCTTCTATTTTCTGGGCTATCTTTCAAGTGTACGACTAAACACTTCGGTGGTAAGGATTCAAATGCTAGAGAATTCATTTCTAATAGATACTTCTATTAATAAATTCGAGACCCTAGTCCCAATTATTCCTCTGATTG